GTAACAAACATTAGAAACGGCTAAAATTATTTTTCATTCAGCCATTGAGTGATAAATCAATACAAGTGCCGGGGATATACGATTTAAATAATGGAAGATACCATATTTAAAAATTGTATCTAGAATAACTGGAAAAGTGGAAGCAAGAATAGATATAATTTGATCGTTATGATCAAATCCAAAATCGTTGTAGATAGAGTCAATCATTAGTTCCCAACCGTGGGGTGAATGGAATCCGATACATAAATCAGTTACTAAAAGAATGGAAAAAGCTTTTATTGTATCGTTTAAATTATATAGGAATTCCTGAACCCGAGAGTTAAGAATAACAAGCTCGTTATTACCCAGAATAGAATAAACACTTAGAATAATGAAAGACATTATATTTATTGAGAAGTGCAAAATCGTATTCATATAGTCTTGGTTATACATATTGATTAATTGAACTGTTTCTTTGTGGATTCCTATATTTAGCTTTTGTATATGTGTTTCTGAAGATTCATTTATCATTTCGTCCAACAGGAGTAATCTCTCTAATTCTATGAATTTTTCTAGAATACTATTTTCTTGAATATCATTCAAAAGGGTTTCAGATTGTCTCGTATTCCACCAATTAATAGACCATGATTCCATACTTTTATTAAATGAGAGAGAGATCCACCAGAGAAAAAATACTAAAAATACTAAAGATCTAAGAGATAGAATGTGAATAAATACTTTCTTTTTTGTCATTTTTTCATTTAAAGAATTGTTAAGGAATCCACCTCACCTCACTTGTTAACTCTACACGCTCGAATATTTTGATTTTATTACGTACAAAGTTTTTTGTTTTTGTTAGGCTTTAAATAAATAGAATCAAAGTCCCTTTCAAACGAAGACGAAATAAGAAAAAAAAAAGAAAAATTATTCATTTCAATTCAATTGGTACACGCAAGAAATAGGCCAATTCCGCGACTTTTTGTTCAATTTCTCGTGGAGTCAAATTCTCATCAATATGAATTAATGGAATAGATCCCTGGCCCCTGATTTCCATATAAAGGAAAAAGACAATACGAGTATAAATATCCTCTTTAACTTCCATTCGTATGGCCTGAATATCTTCCATAAGGAATCGGAGAAAGATACGACGATTTTTTCCGGGAAATCCCCAACGAAAAATACAAACTGTTCCTTCTTTTCTATCGAATCTATCATAACCACTACCTATATTCCACGAAATTATGCACCACAAATAGGAACTAATAAAGAGACCTGCTATCCCATAGAAGGACACCACGATTCCTTGTGGAAAAAAAAGGATTTGTTGATACGGAAATAAAGATCTAAAATTACTATCTAGATAACTACAAATTCCAACCACTAAGAATCCTAACGAACCTAAAAAAAGTATAAAGGCCCAGTAAAAATTAATTATTTTTCGAGAGCCTGTTATAAGTTCTATCCATATACGGTCTGATCGCCAATTCATACTAGATTTAGTTGCATTTTATTGGAATTGAGAGAATAATCTCAATTTGACTTTCCTATTTTTGTTTACAAAGTAACGCTCATCACCCAGCACTTTTCTTATATTACCCTTACAAAAAATGGCATCTCCTTCGTATGATCTTATTCTAGATATTTACATATAACCAGATGACCCCCCATTTACTAATTACTAACTTCATATCTAAATTTAGTTGAAAAAAGCTAGAATTCGTTTACTCATATCACTGCATAAACGTTCGTTCATTTATCTTTGTGGGAAGTAACATATTATAATACCCTATTTCACTAACTAGATTATTTATGTGTTATAATGCAAGTCTAATTACGTCTTAAAACAATGAATGACAGGGGAACCGGTGAATTTAAACAATCTTGTTTTTTTGTACATGAAGAAATAAAGAAGCCATTGCAAATGCCGGAATTACTAGGCCCACTAAGGGGACAAAAATAGAGGGTAAATTTAGAATTGTCATAGTAACAGTACCTCGAATTTACTATTTATACCTTTTATACCTGTTATTGTTACATTAATTGTTACGTTGTTCTAAAATAGGGACATCTTATATTATAAATTATCTTATAACAATTTGAATTCGTATCGTATATTATTATACTAAGTATATCGAATAACCTGCTAACTTAATAGAAAATTTAGAACTTAATACTTTTTGTTCATATTTTTACATAAACTATATGAACTATATATAGTATGTATGAAAATCGATTTTTTTTATTCTTCTTTTTTTCTTGTTCTTTTTTTAATTTGTCCCGCCCACTCCCGCGTAAGGAAGAAATTACTTTTTTATCTTGCTGATTATTACTTTACTATAAAATTAAAATAAAAAAACATAAAGTCCTACTTGAGTTAATTTTGATTCAAAGGAAAGAAAGTGTGGAGTTGAAAAAATTCACTCATAACGTCTTTTAAAAGATTACGTGGGACGATTGGATCAAATAAGCCCTTATGGAATAAATATTCAGACACCTGCGAACCCTCGGGTACTGTCTTATT